AGTATTACTCTTATATTCCATTTTTGAATAAAAAAAAGGATCAAGGATCCATTAGATTCTTATCGATTAAAAAAATAGAAATAGTAAATTAATAAAAAGGTTGATACATAAGATAAATACACGAAAAGATAAGAAGAGATTCGTCCGCCCCCCACATATTTGATACCTTCTCCTACAAAGAAACTTGCAATACCAACACCATTTGTAATTCCATCAATTACTCGTCTATCAAAAAAATGAGTTAGTTCGGCTAATCCTCTTATACCCTTAGTTAAGAATGTTGCATAAAAAATATCTATGTAACCACGATTATACGACCAATTGTATATTACATTTATTATTCGGTCCAAGAAAAGTCTCTTAGGACCTATTTTAACAAATGAATTAATTAATTCTAAATTCTGAAAAGATGAATAAACAGACCCATATAAAAGAGACGCTATGAATATTCCGAAATAGGCTATACTGACTGAATAAATTGCATTTGTCACAAATTCATACCAATCCACGGAATAGTTCGAATTTTGATGTAAAAGGTTTATGGATGGGGTTAACCATTTCGATAATATATCCAAATCCATTCCTACTTGATCGAAAGGAATTCCTATGGACCCAACAAACAAAGTAAATAGGACCAATACAAGTAGAGGAAATAGCATAGTATTGTCCGATTCACAGGGATACATGGAAGTGTCTTTATTGTCAAAATGAGTACTAAAGGATAGCATCAGATTTCGTATATTCCCATCAATTTGATATATCTTCTTCGAAAAAAGGGAAACCTTTTTATTATTATTCATTACTGAGAAAAGTACATTTTTGTTAACTGGTTTCGGTCCTTCTTTTCCCCATATAGATATTGAAGAGAACGAGCTATTTTTAGTGCCACTGTAATTTTGAAACCGAACGTGTAAATGCCCCTCAAAAGTAAGTAAATACATCCGAAACATATAAAATGCAGTTAATCCTGCTGTGGAACAGGCTATTATCGCGAAAATCGGTGAATACAACCAACTATCATTAAGAATTTCATCTTTGGACCAAAAACAAGCAAGAGGTGGAATACCACAAAGAGAAAGTGTACCTAATAAAAAAGTAGTTTTTGTAATTGGCACATATTTGGTTAAACCACCCATAAGAACCATGTTCTGACTTTTATCTGGAGAATATCCAACAATGGGTTCCATTGAATGAATAATCGATCCGGATCCTAAAAACAATAATGCTTTCGAATAGGCATGAGTGATTAAATGGAATAAAGCAGCTCGATAAGAACCTATCCCTGGAGCTAACATAATATAACCCAATTGAGACATTGTAGAATAGGCTAAACTTCTCTTAATGTCTTTTTGAGCAAGAGCTAAAGTAGCTCCTAATAGTACCGTTATTATACCTAGCAAAGAAATGAGATTCATTATGTAAGGTATGACTGTGAAAAGGGGAAGAAGCCGAGCGACAAGAAAAATTCCCGCTGCTACCATAGTAGCAGCATGTATAAGAGCCGAAATAGGAGTGGGCCCCTCCATGGCATCAGGTAACCATACATGAAGGGGAAATTGTGCGGATTTAGCAACTGCACCAAGGAATAATAGGGAGGCACACAGAGTAGCAAATAAAGAATTGACCCCATTATTATGGATCAAGTTATTGAAGATTTCGAACAAATCCCGAAATTCCAAACTACCTGTTATCCAATAAAAACCTAAGATTCCTAATAATAAACCAAAATCCCCTACACGATTAGTTACAAACGCTTTTTGACAAGCATTGGCTGCAATTGGTCGTGTGAACCAAAAACCTATTAATAGATACGAACACATTCCCACCAGTTCCCAAAAAATATGAATTTGTATCAAATTGGAACTAGTAACTAATCCCAACATAGAAGTATTGGAAAAACTCATATAAGCAAAAAATCTCAAATATCCTTGATCATGAGACATATAATTGTCACTATAAATAAGAACCATGATTCCAACAGTAGTGATTAGTATTGACATAATAGAAGTAAGTGGGTCGATCAAGTGGCCGAACTCGAAAGAAAAATCATTATTGATGGTCCAAGAACATAGAAATTGATAGATAGAACTGCCATTGATTTGCTGAATAGACAGATCGGCCGAAAAAACCATAACTATACTTAGCAATGAAACACTAGGAAAAGCCCACATACGACGAAGATTTTTTGTTGCAGTCGGAACAAGCAGAAGTCCCAATCCTATTGACATAGTAACTGGAAGTGGAACGAAAGGTATGATCCATGCATATTGATATGTATGTTCCATAAGAAAATAAAACTTTTTTGATTCTTATTAATTGTTTCCGATTCACCAGCTCTTCTCTCTTTCGGAAGTCAAATAAATAAATAAAAATCAAGATAGAAAAGAACTCAAATAGGATTTTTAATTCTTAATTATTACGATTCTTTCCCAAATATCGTATTGAATAAAAAGAAATTTAAATCAAGAAGTTACAATTGTTCAAATGACCAAGTCACTGGTTAAAACTGACCATTTAGTTATTAACTAAGATATTTATTAAGATAAAGAAAGAATATGAGATTTTCAATCATTCCACTATTACGGCGATTGATATCCATATAGTAAATAGTAAGGAAAAGGAATGACACCAAAAAAAGTAAAAGTACTCTATTGGGATATGGATCATAGAATCCGCCAATAACTCGACCCAATAAAATACTAGTTATTTTAGTTAGTTTATTCGGAGTCATTAATTAATTCATTGTAGAACTGATTGATTGGCTTCTATTCCAATAAAACAAACTTATGTTTATAGGAAATCTTATGATACTCGTCACTTCGCATAGATTCGCATAGAACTGAAATAAGAGATTACTAAAATTACCTTTATCAAGTAATGTATCGTTTAACATATTAACTACCAATCTCATTTTCATTTAAATTATGAGTACTCAGCTTGATCAATTAATAGAAAAATTTTACATTATTATTTTCTTAAATTAGGTAAGGATTCTTAAGCTTTTCGATTTATTTAATGTAAGACGACGAGATATAAATAGACTGAGATTGAGATATGAATTGGAACCCTTTTTGATTCTTATCAACAACAACCGGTTCGATTTTTATGGTAGCGGACCTCATAGACATAGATCGGAATGAAGATATGAAGGTACAAATTAGTACGAATTCTTCTTTCTTCGGGCATTGTATGTAATAGAGATGTGGAACAAAAAAAAATTCCTTTGAAAATCACATCGTTTTTATTTTTTCTATTTCTTTTTTTATCCCTAGTGTACTCTATGTGATGCGCACGTATCTATATTTTTGTATGTTATGAAGGAAGTATCCGCTATGGAATAAATATAGATAATGAATAGCAAGAACGATCCATTTTGAACAATACATGTCTTTCACATCCAACTATAAAAGTAACTTCTTTATTTTAAAATGGCGGTTCCAAAGAAACGTACTTCTATCTCAAAAAAGCGTATTCGTAGAAATATTTGGAAGAAAAAGGGATATTGGGCGGCGGTAAAAGCTTTATCTTTAGCTAAATCTATTTCTACCGGGCATTCAAAAAGTTTTTTTGTGCGACAAACAAGTAATAAAGCCTTGGAATAATCTGAATCGACATGACTCGATGAATTGGATGATTTATAAGATGAATAATTCACATTAACTAATGTTTTGAACTCATCTATATGAGATAGAACTGAACCGGCTGTTGTGGTATGTAGAATAAGAATTATTCTGTCTATTGGGTTCTAAGAACGATACTATTTCTTTTTTGTTGTTTGAAAAACAACAACAAAAAAGAAATAGTTAAACACAAAATACAAGGTTTCACTTTTCATTATAGTAGATTTTGATAATTCGCGAGATGGGGGTTGTTATTCTCCCCCCCCCCAAAAGAAAAAGATTTTTTTTAGGAAGAAGTTTATTCGATTATGTATCTCCAATAGTTATATATCATTAAGATTTTTGGAAGATCTGAAACAAGTATGAACGACAGTAGTAAAAATGAATGGATCCTTGAAACTAATTGATTGAAATATATATTTTAAGACTTTGCTTTGTAACTCTCCGAATCACTACATAGATTCCCTCTTGTTTCGACCCAATCAATAAAAACTCCCCGGATCTCCTTTAGGTCGATATTTATGTACGAAGAATTAAGTCAATCTTCCTTAATCCAAAATAGATCCTATGTTTGTACCGTAGGATCGATCAATCTATTTTATATAGAATATACTTTATTTATAAGTAAAGTACATAGCGTAGAATTCCAATAGAGATTGAAACTCTTTTGTTTTATGTGCAGCTCAATACCTAATTGGTTCGGTAAATCCTCACACGAATTATGTATACAATGAGGATCCCAACCATTAATACAGTTTTGATACCAAACTATCTAAATATTTATAGAAATCCCTTGGATGTAGTTATCCAATTGTGATACATAAAAAATCCTATTTATTTTCTTTGAAAAATGAATCTTTTTTCATTTCCGATCCATGAAATCAGATAAATGAGGAATGAATCATCAAAAAATGATATAAAAAAAGGGACAATTCTTAGTTCTAGACCTCAACTGAGGACATAACCATCTAGTTCCAACTGTTCCAGAAGAACTTATACTACGTGAAAGCCTGTTGTTAAAAATGACACCATACCGGGATACTAAGGATTATTGAAGTTCAAATATTCATTTGAACGAGTCTTTATTCATCGATTCTAACGTTTCCTAAAATAGATTGCATTGAATCTTTCAATCTCGACGATTGAACGTCATATGGGCTATTATTATTTCGATCAAGCCGCCATGGTGAAATCGGTAGACACGCTGCTCTTAGGAAGCAGTGCTAGAGCATCTCGGTTCGAGTCCGAGTGGCGGCATCCTCTAAAAAGGACACATTAGATCCTATAATGAATTTAATTCGGAATTTACATTCCGTAATTGAGGGACCCCTCTTTTTTTTAATGATTTTTTTTTTATGATATTTGCGACTTTAGAACATA